CACATTCGAATTCTGCTAATTGAATACAATCAAGTCTAATCTGATACAATGAAAAGAAGAAGTATGGTAGAAAAACTTATTAGATACCATTGACTCCGGTATCTAATAAGTTCTACCTACTATTGGATTTGAACCAATGACTCCCGCCGTATGAAAGCAATACTCTAACCGCTGAGTTAAGTAGGTCATTTATCACCAAAAAGGACCCATTACTTCGGGAATTATAGATGGAATATTATTTTTAAGCAATACCAACCCGTTTTAACAGTAAACGGACCATAGAACTATCCTGTGGGATCATAGAATATCCAATCCATCTTGACAAGAAATTATCTATATGTTAAGATATTTATGAACAAGGACTATAGCTCAGTTAGGTAGAGCACCTCGTTTACACGTGCGCCAACGCTTTTCAAAGGAGCCAATTATGTAATGAACATAATTTCTCTTATTGAGAAATCGATGTCTTACTCCATAAATTCAACTCGAGAGAACAAAGAACAATAGCATGACAAATATTTGGTTCGGTCTGATTCAGGTGCGAATTCAGATGCCAAATGGAACCCTTGATAGTTGATAAGGTTAATACTCAGCCCATTCAATGCCAGGCATAATGAGTTTAAGGGCCTCAAAATAACCTCTTTTCGTTCTATGAACTTTAAGGTGTATGAAGTCTCATATTTGACTCTTGCAGCAGAGCGGTAGAGACTCCATTTAATTTAGGCCGGAGGCAGACCTAAGTCAAGGTAACCCTTCTTTGAAAAACTTTGGTATTGCTCCTAGATTAGAATACAAATAATGAATCAGAGCACATGGAGCCATCTCATTATCTTTTTCTTCACGTAAAGGAAAGAAAAATATGGTGAACTAACTGAATCTTTACATTCAGTTAATGAAAGAGCCCAATGCAACAAAATGCATGTTGGGTCTTTGAAACAGTTCAAATCATTTCGATAATAATAAGTTTGATCTGTTTTACCGAGAAGGTCTACGGTTCGAGTCCGTATAGCCCTAATACATTCTATTTTGTATAGACAGTGGAACAGGAAAATAAAAACAACAACAATGTATTGCATTTTAATAGATCCAATTTCAATAGATCTAAACATAAACAGTATTTGTCAAATCGTGGATAGTGGATAAAATACCCATACCTCTTCATTAATTTTATTGAATGAATTACAGAATTACATATGACCTTTTTTCCTCTTTTCTTGTCCACGATCAAAGAGTTAGTGATACACTTTTGGTTTGGTATACCCAATCTCACTTAATTTATAAAGTGAAAATTGATGAAGTCAAAATCATGACATGATGCTGGCTAAAAACTTCAGCCCGAACCAACCAAATTGAATCATAAGTCACATGGACCTAGGATCTATTCTTTTCTTGGTCTTGTATTTGTTTTGTAGAAGTCCCCTGACTAATCGCTTTTTTTGGCAGAACAACAACTCCAATTGATTGATTGTTTTAGATATGATGAATTGGTCCTAAATGTATCAACCTTAGTTTTATTCTATATTCTATCAGTTGAGTTGGTTGGGGAATTGGGTCGGTCGAATCGTTCGATGCATTAGATTATTTGTATCGAGTCAATAGAAACAATGATCTTCCACCCGGATTTTAATGAAAAAATAATACTTTGAGTAGAATATACTAGAAATACTTACCCCATATGACTAATAAAATATATTTTCATTATATCACCATTATCTCATTTCATACTATACATTTCATATTTAATAGCATAGTATGACTATATTATAGTAATATAGTATAAATATACTTACATGTATAATGTATATATAACAATATAACTAACATATACATATATAAATATATTAATTCATATATAAATATATTAATTCTAGATAGAAACCCAGACAAACTGAAAAAGTTTTCTTTGTATAAGAACATCTTATGTCTACATCATATCTAAATAAAATTGAAATAAAAAATAAATGATAAATGTAAGTAGGACTCTGTTGAATAAATCTTTAAATTAAACAAGACATGTCCCACAGCAAACAAACTCTATGTGGTTTAATTTAATTAAAATTAATTCTTGTTTCGCCTAAGAAGTTCTGGATTAATTGACAATTCCAATTCTAATCGAATAATTCAGCATATTCCACATTAAATTAATTAAATTAATAGGAGTGCACTTATGTTTCTGCTTCACGAATATGATATTTTCTGGGCATTTCTAATAATATCAAGTGTTATTCCTATCTTAGCATTTGTAATTTCCGGAGTTTTAGCACCACCGATTAGTGAAGGGCCGGAGAAGCTCTCTAGTTATGAATCGGGTATAGAACCCATGGGAGATGCTTGGTTACAATTCCGAATCCGCTATTACATGTTTGCTCTAGTTTTTGTTGTTTTTGATGTTGAAACGGTCTTTCTTTATCCATGGGCAATGAGTTTCGATGTATTGGGTGTATCTGTATTTATAGAAGCTTTAATTTTCGTGCTTATCCCAATTGTTGGTTCAGTTTAT